ATTTATTCCAAAAGGGCTTATTCGACCTGATCGTCCCACGTAATCTTTTAAAAAGCGTTCTGGGCGAGTTATTTAAACTCCATGCCTTTTTTCCTTTGAATTCCAATTCAATCAAGTAAAGCGCACTAAGTTTAATTATTTTATTTGGAGCAAACCAAACAAGTAGTTAGCTTATCAGAATCAAAGTAACTAAGAATGGAGTTTTCTTTGGTGACCTAAGATCTAATTGTAGAAAGAATCAAAAGTTGCGGATAACTCTTTTTTTTATTATCAACAAGAGAAAAAAGCGAGTTCTTCTTTTCGTGAAATTGGGCAAATAAAACGAATTTTGTCTTACGTATATAATCCAATTAAATTCAAATATAGAATATAGAAAAATAAGTCCATTTATTTAGTTCTACATTCCTTGGACTTATTCTATATACTCACTTAGATACTTATATCTCTAATAAGAATTTTCAAATTGAATTAATTAATAATTACAATTATGAATTATAATTAGTATAAATAAAAAATACGATATTAAAAAAAAATAAGAACAGGTACAAATAGTAAATCGAGGTACCCCTTTTATGACAACTTTCAATTTTCCCTCTATTTTTGTGCCTTTAGTAGGCCTAGTATTTCCGGCAATTGCAATGGCTTCTTTATTTCTTCATGTTCAAAAAAACAAGATTGTTTAGATCTAAGGGGACACAATCTCATCCGTTTTTTTTTGAAACTTAGACTTGTACCATAACACAGATATTTATTTCGGGAAATACGATAGAATGTATGATTTCCGCCGAACATAAAGGAAAAGCTCTTAGGCCTCCAGAAAATCATCTATGGGTAACTGAATTCTAGCTAGTTTCAAATAGATTAGGATCACTGGATGTTTAAAATGTAAAGTTGGCGGACCTGTATGTATATTGGGATCATATAAAGGGCATGTTATTTTATTATTTTAGATCTAACCAATTTGATGAATTACTCCTAAAGGTTCCCATCAAACTAGCACTAGTTTGATGGGAATTCATTCGGAAACAAAAAAAGTAAAGTCAAAACTATTTGGGGTATTCTTTCAATTCCAATAAAATGCAATCGGATCAAGTATGAGTTGGCGATCAGAACATATATGGATAGAACCTATAGCGGGGTCTCGAAAACTAAGTAATTTTTGCTGGGCTCTTATCGTTTTTTTAGGTTCATCGGGATTCTTATTGGTTGGAACTTCCAGTTATCTTGGTAGAAATTTGATATCTTTTGTTCCGTCTCAACAAATCATTTTTTTTCCACAAGGGATCGTGATGTCTTTCTACGGGATCGCGGGTCTCTTTATTAGTTCTTATTTGTGGTGCACAATTTCCTGGAATGTAGGTAGTGGTTATGATCGATTCGACAGAAAGGAAGGAATGGTGTGTATTTTTCGTTGGGGATTTCCTGGAAAAAATCGTCGCATATTCCTCCGATTCCTTATAAAAGATATTCAATCCGTTCGAATAGAAGTTAAAGAGGGTGTTTATGCTCGTCGTGTCCTTTATATGGACATCAGAGGCCGGGGGGCTATTCCGTTGACCCGTACTGATGAGAATTTGACTCCAAAAGAAATTGAACAAAAAGCCGCGGAATTGGCCTATTTCTTGCGCGTACCAATTGAAGTCTTTTGAGAAAAGGAACTGGGTTGAGGAACGAATGCTTTCTCAGCAGGAGGAAAAAATGCAAGAATCCTGTTTTTTCTATAACTAAGTGATACTTTAGATGTAGATAAATCATATCTTGTAAATTATTTTCTTTTTTTCAATCGACCTTTTTTTATCCTTTCGTTTGTGTTCTTTACTACCCAATAAAATAAATAGTGGGTTTTCTTAATAATGATAACCGACGCATTTCTGTCTTGTTTTGCCGCTCATTTTTTTGATCATCACAATATCTTTCTTTCTCTCAATTATTCGATTCTTGACTATGGGGAATCGTTGGAATATTTTTGAGATATTGGATATTTTGATAGAAGGGGAGTTCTTTCGTCTCAAAATCTCAAAAATATTCATTCCTTAAAGGACTTCTTTTGGTCATTCATCGAAAGGAGGCACTTGTTTTGAATTTGATGAATTGAGATATCTGGAAACATGATTTTGTATTATTTCTTCAGTCGAATTCGAAGTGGAGTCTTAGTCTACTATTTCTGTATTCTTTCTAGATTCAAACAAAATCACAAAGAAAATAGATTCATACCTTATCTAGAACTCATGTTTGAAAGAAATATTCGATCACATACAGCCGACAAATGAAGCGGGTTAATAAAAAATGCACAGGTGATAAATGGAAAAAAAGAAAGCATTCACTTCTCTTTTGTATCTTGGATCTATAGTATTTCTGCCCTGGTGGATTTCTCTCTCATTTACTAAAAGTATGGAATCTTGGGTTACTAATTGGTCGAATAGCGGGCAATCCGAAATTTTTTTGAATGATATTCAAGAAAAAAGTATTCTAGAAAAGTTCATAGAATTAGAGGAAATCCTCTTCTTGGAAGAAATGATCAAGGAATACTCAGAGACACATCTACAAAAGATTCCTATAGAAATCCACAAAGAAACGATCCAATTAATCAAGATACATAATGAGGATCGTATCCATACAATTTTGCACTTCTCGACAAATATAATCTGTTTTGTTATTCTAAGCGGTTATTCCATTTTAGGTAATGAAGAACTTGTTATTCTTAATTCTTGGGCTCAGGAATTCCTATATAACTTGAGTGATACAGTAAAAGCTTTTTCGATTCTTTTATTAACCGATTTATGTATCGGATTTCATTCACCCCACGGTTGGGAACTAATGATTGGTTCTGTCTACAAAGATTTTGGATTTGGTCATAATGATCAAATTATATCTGGTCTTGTTTCCACTTTTCCAGTTATTCTCGATACTATTTTTAAATATTGGATTTTTCGTTATTTAAATCGTGTATCTCCGTCACTTGTAGTTATTTATCATTCAATGAATGATTGATAAATGATCCAACGGTATTAATCCAATTAGAATGTTTCTTACTTTTTAGTTCTACATAAGTATTAAAATTAAAATAAGTATTAAAAACGTTCTATCCAGGGGGTTTTCATACTATAGTATTCTATATAGTATTCTAGTAAAATGATTCCAATAAATAGCAGAATCGTGGATAGGGAACTATACTAACGACCTACCCAACTTATTGTAGAAATTTTCGGATCAATGATTAGACCATGCAAACTAGAAATACTTTTTCTTGGGTAAAGGAACATATTACACGATCTCTTTCTGTATCGCTCATGATATATATCATAACTGGGGCATCCATTTCAAGTGCATATCCCATTTTTGCGCAGCAGGGTTATGAAAATCCACGAGAAGCAACTGGGCGTATTGTATGTGCCAATTGCCATTTAGCTAATAAACCCGTGGATATTGAGGTTCCACAAGCGGTACTTCCCGATACTGTATTTGAGGCAGTTGTTCGAATTCCTTATGATAAGCAAGTGAAACAAGTTCTTGCTAATGGTAAGAGAGGGGGTTTGAACGTGGGGGCTGTTCTTATTTTACCGGAGGGGTTTGAATTAGCTCCTTCCGATCGTATTTCTCCCGAGATGAAAGAAAAGATAGGCAATTTGTCTTTTCAGAGCTATCGCCCTAATAAAAAAAATATTCTTGTGATAGGACCTGTCCCTGGTCAGAAATATAGTGAAATCACCTTTCCTATTCTTTCCCCCGACCCCGCTACTAAGAAAGATGTTCACTTCTTAAAATATCCTATATACGTAGGGGGGAATAGGGGAAGGGGTCAGATTTATCCCGACGGAAGCAAGAGTAACAATACAGTTTATAATGCTACAGGGGCGGGTATAATAAGTAAAATCATACGAAAAGAAAAAGGGGGGTATGAAATAACCATAACAGATCCGTCGGATGGACGTCAGGTGGTTGATATTATCCCGCCAGGACCAGAAGTTCTTGTTTCAGAGGGCGAATCCATCAAATTTGATCAACCATTAACGAGTAATCCTAATGTGGGGGGATTTGGTCAGGGAGATGCAGAAGTAGTACTTCAAGACCCATTACGTGTCCAAGGTCTTTTGGTCTTCTTGGCATCTGTTATTTTGGCACAAATCTTTTTGGTTCTTAAAAAGAAACAGTTCGAGAAGGTTCAATTGGCCGAAATGAATTTCTAGGCTCGCGAATTTATCGACATCAGGTTCATAAAAAGAACAAAATTTTTGTTGTCAATTATGTATGGTATGATAAAAAAAATAAATTCCGAAAACTCGTTTATTTACCTGCTCTTTTTCTACGAGCTTCGGGGAATCCCCATTGAATTGATAGGACTATGTTAGATTTCAATGTAATAAGATGGATCCATTTTATTACATTGAAATCTTAGAAATAGAATAAAATTGGGACATATATTAGCATAAGTAAGCGGGTAATAGAACGAACTAGAAATGTGGGGAACAAATAATTCTAGGAGGCATTATTTGCCTTCCTAGTCTTCGACACAAGAAAAGGAATTTTCTACACCCCGTTCTTGTGTCGAAAGAGTAATGATTTTTGATCCTGTTCGTCAAATCGTAAAAAATTCCTAGTCTTGGTTTTTGTTTTCCAGATGTAGTAGTGGACAAAAAAATAAAACAAATTCAATGAACTTTCCATGTTTCTGAGATACTAAAATAAAAAAGAAATAGGGAATAAAATAAATGGGGTAAGAGTATAGCAAATATTTGTACGATATCTAATCTACTCTACAGAAATATATAATCCAGGAAATATCCAGGAAATTGCGCGATTCTCTCCTTGTTCTAACTTGGAAAGTACCCATAGATACTATCAAGATCAAGGAAGAGGTGTTCTGAATGAATCAATGAAGTTCATTTTTCAAAAGCATCATCAGAAAAAAGGGAATGGGGTTTTTTTAACCAGCAGAAAAAAATCCACTTTGTTATTTAGACGAAAAAAAAAAGACTCTGATTCTTAAGAACCCCAAGAAC